GTATATAAAACTTTTTATTTGGTCCAAGATAATTCTCTTAGGACTCCCTTTTACAAATGAATTGATTAAGTCCAAATTCTGGAAAAATGAATAAACAGACCCATATAAAATATATGCTATGAATAATCCAAAAATGGCTATACTTACTGAAAAAATGGAATTTGTAAAAAATTCATACCAATTCACAGAATAATTCGAATTTGGATGGAAAAGGTTTTGGGATGGGGTTAACCATTTCGATAATATATCAAAATCCATTACCCCTTGATCAAAAGAAATTCCTATTGATCCAACGAACAAAGTAAATAGTACCAATACAAGCAGAGGAAATAGCATAGTATTGTCTGATTCATGAGGATACATGGAAGTATATTTATTTCCAAAGTAAGTACTAAAGTATCGTATCTTATCATTATCAATAATTTTATATGTATCTTTTGAAAAAAAGTCAACCTTTTTATTCATTGTTGATAAAAGTAAATTTTTATTGACTTTTTTTGGTGCTTCTTTTCCCCATAGAGATATTGAATAGAACAAATTATTTTTAGTGCTACTGTGATTTTGAAAATAAACGCGCAAATACCCATCAAAGGTAAGTAAATATACCCGAAACATATAAAATGCGGTTAATCCTATTGTGAAATAAGGTATTATTGCAAAAATTGGTGAATATAACCAACTATCATTAAGAATTTCATCTTTGGACCAAAAACAAGCAAGAGGTGGAATACCACAAAGAGAAAGTGTACCTAATAAAAAAGTAGTTCTTGTAATTGGAATATATTTTGTTAAACCACCCATAAGAACCATATTCTGACTTTTTTCTGGTGAATATCCAACAATAGGTTCCATTGAATGAATAATAGATCCAGATCCCAAAAACAATAAAGCTTTAGAATAGGCATGAGTGATCAAATGGAATAAAGCCGCTCGATAAGAACCTATACCTAGAGCTAACATAATATAACCTAATTGAGACATTGTAGAATAGGCTAAACTTCTTTTAATGTCTCTTTGAGCAAGAGAAAAAGTAGCTCCTAATAGTACTGTTATTACACCCATTAAGGAAATGAAATTCATTATATAAGGTATGTCTATGAAAAGAGGAATAAGCCGAGCTACAAGAAAAATTCCTGCTGCTACCATAGTAGCAGCGTGTATAAGGGCCGAGATAGGAGTGGGTCCTTCCATGGCATCAGGTAACCATACGTGGAGGGGGAATTGTGCAGATTTAGCAACTGCACCGACAAATAATAAAGAGGCACACAAAGTAGCAAATAAGGAGCTGACCCCATTATTATGGATCAAGTTATTAGCTATTTTGAACAAATCCCGAAATTCCAAACTACCTGTTATCCAATAAAGACCTAAGATTCCTAATAATAAACCAAAATCTCCTACACGGTTAGTTACAAAAGCTTTTTGACAAGCACTTGCAGCAATTGGTCGTGTGAACCAAAACCCTATTAATAAATATGAACACATTCCCACTAGTTCCCAAAAAATATGAATTTGTATCAAATTAGAACTAGTAACTAATCCCAACATGGAAGTATTGGAAAAACTCATATAAGCAAAAAATCTCAAATATCCTTGGTCGTGAGACATATAATTGTCACTATAAATAAGAATCATGACTCCAACAGTAGTAATTAGTATTGACATAATAGAAGTAAGTGGATCGATCAAATATCCAAACTCTAAGGAAAAATCAATATCTATGGTCCAAGACCATAGATATTGATAAATAAAACTTCCATTTATTTGTTGAATAGACAGATTGGCCGAAAATCCCATAGCTATACTTAAGAGAAAAATACTAGGAAAAACCCATATACGACGAATATTTTTTGTTGCTGTCGGAATAAGTATAAGTCCAAATCCTATTGACATAGTAACTGTAAGTGGAAGAAAAGGTATTATCCATGCATATTGATATGTATGTTCCATAAGAAAACAAACAAATTGAGATTTTTTTTTTAATTAAAAATTGTTTCCGATTCACCAATTCTTATCTCTTTCGAAAAGAACAATAAACGATAATAATGAAAAAATAAAATAATATATATATATTATATATATATTATTTTATATATATTATTATATATATTATTTGTTATTTTATGTTTATTTTATGTTTTTATTTTATGTTAAATGTTAAATTATGTTTTAAATGTCAAATTTTGTTTTAAATGTTAAATTATGTTAAATGTTGAAAGTGAAAAAAAAAACTATTATTCACAGAATAAAGTATAGATAATGATTAAAAAAAACGATCTATTCCGAACAATACACGTCTTTCACATACAACGATAAATAAAAATGAGTAACCCTTTTTTGAATGGCAGTTCCAAAAAAATGTATTTCTATGTCAAAAAAACATATTCGTAGGAATATTTGGAAGAAAAAAGGGTATTTAACTGCAGTAAAATCTTTTTCTTTAGCGAAATCGGTTTCTACCGGACATTCAAAAAGTTTTTTTGTGCGACAAACAAATAAT